GATTTTCAAGAAAGGGAATCCTATGATATGCTGGGAATCCTTTATGATAATCATCCACGCCTGAAACGTATCTTAATGCCTGAAAGTTGGATAGGATGGCCTTTACGTAAGGATTATATTGCCCCTAATTTTTATGAAATACAAGATGCTCATTGAATAATCAGAAACTAATCTTCACTTCTACAACTCCAGATATTCAAAGAATTTTTGTACATTCTCTTCGAGATCAAACATAGTAATTGAAGTTTCATTCACATATTATTTTTTTTTTTTAGTTATTGGGTGGGCTAAATAAAATAAATACTAAAAAAAAAAAAATTAGAGGATTCATTGAGATTCTCAAATTTTGAAGATACTTTTTCGAATGAGCCGAGCCACTAGGATGAAACTAAAAGAGTTCCGCATTATGAACTATGTACCGCGCACATCACTTAGATGGGCTATAGAAAGTAACATAGGAGGAAATGAAGAAATAGAATCTGAAAAAAATATAGAAGGAAATGAAAGAGGATCATATTCTATTTGTACTGTATCTGAAATGAACTTTGGCTATTCCCATCCTTCAACTCCTCTAGACTATACTTTTTCTCTTTCAACTAACTAATTTAGCCTTTCGAATATGTATAAAGTATTAACGTTTTTTTTGAACAAAAGGAGACACAGTATGGACAAATAAAAAAACAAGAGGAAACAAAATGGAATTCTTTTGTATACTTTATATACATATGATATATATAAGGGGTATATCTCCGACATTTAGATGGATAAATATGTATCACGATTTATACTATTAATGAATATGTATGTCGACCCATATCAATTAATTTTTAGAATATATACTCATACAAATTACTCATGTGCCAGGAACCAGATTTGAACTGGTGACACGAGGATTTTCAGTCCTCTGCTCTACCAGCTGAGCTATCCCGACCATTCACGACGCATCATCCTCATTTTATTTTAATATAGGACTTGGGTCTATGTCAATTAGTCAATTAGAAAAACGAAAAAGTATTACAAAGTATTATACAGGATCTAATAGAATTTCTTGGATCTTCAAAAATAAATTTTCAAAGTTTCAGTACAGTACAAGTAATGATATGTATTGTTAATTATTCAAATTTAATGGATTCCTTGCTCAAATCATTTGTACTGTACGCGTATCATATATATCACACACAAGTCTTGTGATAAGAAAAAAATTTTCGCTCAGATCCATTTGTGAAAGAAAAGAGTAGAATGAGAATGAATGATAAATATAACGAATTTTTATTTGAATCGCTAACAAAATGATAAAATGAAAATAAATAATTAGGGAGTCAACCGGGTCGTTTTGGGGATAGAGGGACTTGAACCCTCACGATTTCTAAAGTCGACGGATTTTCCTCTTACTATAAATTTCATTGTTGTCGATATTAACATGTATAATGGGACTCTATCTTTATTCTCGTCCGATTAATCAATTATTAAAAAGATCTATCAGACTACGGTGGAGTGAATGGTTTGATCAATGAATATTCGATTCTTTTTTCAATTTTTAATCGATTCACAACAAGTCTTTCATTTTTCATATAAATATAAAAAAATACAGATTTGGGTCGTCATTAATCATTTTGAGATAGTATTTCAGTACTATACGTATGTATATAGGTTTATCCTTCATCCTTGCTGAAGTTTCGATGGAAGGATTCCTTTACTAACACAATGCAGCCAACTCCATTTGTTAGAACAGCTTCCATTGAGTCTCTGCACCTATCCTTTTTTATTTTCGGTTTATGAAACCCTTGTTTATTTTCATAAAACAGGATTTGGCTCAGGATTGCCCATTTTTAATTCCAGGGTTTCTCTGAATTTGAAAGTTCTCACTTGGTAGGTTTCCATACCAAGGCTCAATCCAATTAAGTCCGTAGCGTCTACCAATTTCGCCATATCCCCTCTTTTTTTTGATGTGATTAAGATCACATCATGATGCCGCCCCCCCCCCTTTTCTTTCATTTCTATTATGCTGGACCGGTTGAATTCATTAGATACCGGTTCCTATATTGAAAAGTTTTTTCTACTATTTGATTTCTTGTATATTTTCTTTCATCTCTATCGGAGACCCGTATTTGGTCCAATCAGAAATGATTCTATCATTTCTATATCATCAATTCAATATAGATCGCATAACATATATATTATAGTATAATATATATTTATTATACTTATATATGCCCCTATTTCTACCGTTTTTAGCGTGAAATTTTAAATACTTGAACGGTCGATTCTTTTTTTTTTTTTTTTCGTCTTAGCTTTCACCTTTCCGAATGAAACCAGAGGAGTGTTTCATTATGATCTGGATTGCGCTTTTATCTTTCATGTTATTCTTAGGGCAGGCCTTCTATAACATAACAAAAAAAAACATTATAACATAACAAAAAAACGAAAAGGAAGATTTGAGTATTATTAATTTTAAATTCAATTAATAGCCATAACTAAAACTAATAAAATGGCTATAACTAACCATTCCGTTAATTTAGAATTAGAAGAGAATTCAAAATAAAATTATTTATTAATTAAATATGAAATTATTTCGAATTATATATAATAAATAATAATATTATAAGATTGTAATATACAATAAATATAGAAATGTAATATACAATAAATATAGAAATAGCAATAAATATAGAAATAGAATAAGATTCTAAACTTAATTACATTACTTTACTCGATTTTATTTAAAATGATATATTTAAATATATTTTCAAATTAAATTAAAATGAAATATATATATTTCTATATATAAAATATATATGAAATATAATAAAATTATGTAATAAAAAATAGTAAACATAGAATAGTCAAAAAAATCTTACCATCTAATTAAGCTAATTAAGATATTTATTATTGATAAACATATATTTGAGAAATAGATCAAAATTTGATATCGCGATATTTAATAATATCGCTATATTAATAGGTATGTTCTATAATATTCAAATATCCAAAATATTCAAATATCCAATATGTTTGGAAATTCTAAAATTCTATTTTCTATTCTTCCTTATTTTTGATATTTCTATTTTTCTATATATCATATTTCTTATGAATTTCTATTTTTCTATATATCATATTTCTTATGAAATAGCTAAGAATGAACAGTTAATATCTCAGTAGTTTACTAAATTAGTATACGTGCACAATTTATGTTATGTGAGCCCGCTTAGCTCAGAGGTTAGAGCATCGCATTTGTAATGCGATGGTCATCGGTTCGATTCCGATAGCCGGCTTTTCTCCGTTTGTTTGATTTTTGATTTTTTACATAATTGATAATGTGAAATCAAAGCGAAAAACTTCTTTCCCTTTTCCCAAGCAAGGGTCACCCTATCATCTCGTAGGAACTTCCAATTATGAATAAAAATGGGATTGGAGGAGTTCGGTCTCTGTAGAACAAATCAATCAAGAAAAGAACCCTGAATTTTTTTTATTATTATTTAAAATTCTTTTTATTTATATAATACAATTATTTATATACAATAAGGTCCGGATATTGATACAATTCCTCTAATTATTCTTTGTAATACAATACTTCAGTAAATTTCGATTAATTTATCATATTTTAGTTTAGTTTTAATTTTGTTTTATGAAATTTCATAAAAAATAAGGAGTCTTTATGTCACGTTACAGAGGGCCTCGTTTCAAAAAAATCCGTCGTCTGGGGGCTTTACCGGGACTAACTAGTAAAAAGCCTAGAGCCGGAAGCGATCTTAGAAACCAATCGCGCCCCGGAAAAAAATCTCAATATCGTATTCGTTTAGAAGAAAAACAAAAATTGCGCTTTCATTATGGTCTTACAGAACAACAATTACTTAAATACGTTCGTATCGCCGGAAAAGCCAAAGGATCAACAGGTCAGGTTTTACTACAATTACTTGAAATGCGTTTGGATAACATCCTTTTTCGATTGGGTATGGCTTCGACTATTCCTCAAGCCCGCCAATTAGTTAACCATAGACATATTTTAGTTAATGGTCGTATAGTAGATATACCAAGTTATCGCTGTAAACCCCGAGATATTATTACAGTGAGGGATGAGCAAAAATCTAGGGCTCTGATTCAAAATTATCTTGATTCATCCCCCCGCGAGGAGTTGCCAAACCATTTGACTCTTCACCCATTCCAATATGAAGGATTCGTCAATCAAATAATAGATAGTAAATGGGTCGGTTTGAAAATAAATGAATTGCTAGTTGTAGAATATTACTCTCGTCAGACTTAACCCCAACTAAAATAACAAGGGTTCGGACAATTTTGACCTCTCCATTTTGGCTTAAGTAAAGGGACCCGGGGTAAGTAAGGTAAGGGGTTTGATCTGGGGATTTTGATCTCATTCATGTATCATAGATCGGTAGGGGATTTTCATTCCTTGTCCATTTTGCCCAGTATTTTTCGTACCACAGAAGATTTGGATTAGGAATACATAATCGATATCAAAGAAAAGAAAGGTCTAACTGTTGGAGTATACATTCTTATTTGATGCATTGCAGTCAGTAACATTGGTGAATTAGGTGAAGAGTACGGAAAGAGAGGGATTCGAACCCTCGGTAAACAAAAGTCTACATAGCAGTTCCAATGCTACGCCTTGAACCACTCGGCCACCTCTCCTACATAATGATTATGGCCAAAAAACCGAGTTAATAGTGAGTCATTCATATTATTTTGGATAGGTATCTACATTGAATTAAAATTATTAAAAAATTGAACTCTAAAAATAGAAAACTTTTCATCAAAGACAAATCCTTCCGCATAAATCTTTTTTGTGAAAAATTGTAAAATAAAGATATATCTATTCATGTTTGCGAAGATGGGGTTTCCGCCCTTTCTAATATTTATACCGGATTTAATCTCTCAATTGAAACGAATTCAACGATTGATCCATTTTTTTAGACTGTGTTTAATGGATATCTTTAGATCATTATTCAATTTTCATAAAAATTCTAAAATGCCTTTCCAGTTTT